CGGTCCTGGAGGGATAATATCAACCACTTGACGCCCATCCGATGCATCCACTATGGTTATCTCATATCCTCTTTTTTCTTTTCGTATTATTTTGCTTACTATACCTGCTGTTGTAGCATTATAAACATTATTATTACTCTTACTCCCGTCGGGATAAATCTGACCCCTCCCCCTGTTCCCGCCTACGTATATGGGATATTTTAAGAAGTGAACATCTTTCTTAGTAGCGGGGTCGGGGGAAAGAATAGGAAAGGTGATTTCACTATATTTCTGACCAGGAACAGGACCTATCACAAGAATATTTTTTTTAGTGGGACGATAGCTCTGAAAAGACAGATTGCCTATCTTTTCTTTAATCTCGGGAGAAATACGATCGGGGGGGGCTAATTCAAACCCTTCGGGTAAAATAAGAACAGCCCCCACATTCAAAGCGCCCTTCTTACCATTCGCAAGAACTTGTTTCAGTTGCATATCATAAGGAATTCGAACAACTGCTTCAAATACAGTATCAGGAAGTACCGCTTGTGGAACCTCGATATCCACGGGTTTATTAGCTAAATGGCAGTTGGCACAGACAATACGGCCGGTCGCTTCTCGTGGATTTTCATAACCTTGCTGTGCAAAAATGGGATATGCGTTTGAAACGGGTGCCCAAGTTATTATATATATCATGAGTGATACGGAAATAGATCGAGTAATCTCTTCCTTTATCGAAGAAAAAAAGGTATTTCTAGTTTGCATGGTCCAATCATTGAGCCCAAAAATTTCTACAATAAAATTTGGTAGGTCCCTAGTATAGTTCCCTATCCATGATTCTGCTATTTACTGAAATAATGTTACTCGAATATAGGAGGCATCCTTCAGGATGGGTAGAAGGAATAAGTACAATGACTTATGTACAAAGTAACAAACATTAGATTTTTCAGTCATTCATTGAATGATAAATCACTACAAGTGAGGGAGATACACGGTTTAAATAACGGAAGATCCAATATTTTAAAATTGTGTCAAGAATGACTGGAAAAGTGGAAACAAGACCGGATATAATTTGATCGTTATGATAAAATCCAAAATCTTTGTAGACAGAACCAATCATTAGTTCCCAACCATGGGGCGAATGGAATCCTATACATAAATCAGTTAATAAAAGAATAGAAAAAGCTTTTATTGTGTCGCTTAAGTTATATAGGAACTCTTGAACCCAAGAGTTAAGAATAACAAGTTCTTCGTTACCAAGAATAGAATAACCACTTAGAATAACGAAACAGATTATATTTGTCGAGAAGTGCAAAATCGTATGGATACGATCCTCGTTGTGCATTTTGATCAATTGGATCGTTTGTTTGTAGATTCCGATACGAAGCTTTTGTAGATGTGTTTCTGGGTATTCCTTTAGCATTTCGTCCAAGAGAAAGAGTTCCTCTAATTCTATAACTTTTTTTATAATACTCTTTTCTTGAATATCATTCAAAAAATTTTCGGATTGCCCGGTATTCCACCAATTAGTAACCCAAGATTCTAGGCTTTTATTAAATGAAAGAGAGATCCACCAGGGCAAAAATACTATAGATGCAAGATATAGAAGGGGAATGAATGTTTTCTTTTTTGCCATTTTTTCGTCTTTGATTTTTTAATGAACTCACTTCATTCGTTAACTCTATACACTACTAATATTTATATCAAACATAAGTTCTATTACAAGTCATATGGATACTATTATGAATCCATTCCCTGTTTTTTAGTTTTTGATTTGTGATTCATTGGTTAGTCCTTGAATTTCTAAATAATACAGAAAGAAAATAACAAAGAGTCCACTTTTGTGACTGTGGAGTGGATTTACATACGTACTGAAGAAATTTGAGTATTCTGAAGAAATTCCAGTTAAGTAATACTATTACTATGGTCTAGAAAAAAGGGTATTCTTTCATTTCCGTTTTATCCCTCTTGCTACGAACTAAGAAAGCATTCATTCTGAACTTCATTTTTCAAAAAAGAATACTTACTTCATTCAATTGGTACACGCAAGAAATAGGCCAATTCGGCAGCCCTTTGCTCAATTTCTCGTGGGGTCAGATTCTTCTCGGTACGAGTCAAGGGAATGGCCCCTTGGCCTCTGATTTCCATATAAAGGACACGACGTGCATAAATACCCTCTTTAACTTCTATTCTGATGGACTGAATGTCTTTCATAAGGAATCGGAGGAAGATTCGACGATTTTTTCCAGGAAACCCCCAACGAAAAATACACACTATTCCTTCTTTTCTATCGAATCGATCATAACCGCTACCTACATTCCACAAAATTGTGCACCACAAATAGGAGCTAATAAAGAGACCTGCGATCCCATAGAAAGACATCACGATCCCCTGTGGAAAAAAAATTATTTGCTGAGACGGAAATAAAGATATCAAATCCCTACCAAGATAACTGGAAGTTCCAACCAATAAAAACACTAATGAACCTAAAAAAAGGATAAAGGCCCAGCAGAAGTTGCTGATTTTTCGAGATCCTCTTATAAATTCTATCCATATACGTTCTGATCGCCAACTCATACTAGATCTCGTTGCATTTTATTGGAATTGATAGAATAACAAAAATACATTTTACTTTTTTTTTATTTCCGAAATAACTCTAATCAACAAGCACTATTTTGATGTGAACCTTTACTTTAGGAGTAATTCATCGAATTGCTTAGATCTTAATAACATCACCTTTATATGATTCCCTATAGATACCTACATACATATAGATAGATATATTGACTTTACATCTCAAACATTCGTCGCCACCCATCCCGATCTATTATATATTTTCCATTTTCAAATACTTATAATTCATTTACTCAGATATCATGTTTACGCATGTTTAATCGCATATGTTCCTAGTAAGCCACATGTTAGACTCTAGTCTACTAAATAGATAGCTGTGTTATAGTCAAAGTCTAAGTTTTGAAAAAAAAAAAATAGACGAGATTTGGCACCATCGTATTTAAAAAATCTTGTTTTTTTGAACATGAAGAGATAAAGAAGCCATTGCAATTGCCGGAAATACTAGGCCCACTAAAGGCACAAAAATGGAGGGTAAGTTGGTGAGAGTTGTCATAGAAAGGATACCTCGACTTAATATTTGTACCTGTTATTTATTGTTATATTAATTGTTATATTAATATTTTTACCTGTTATTGATTGTTATAAAAGGTATCTTATAATTATTATAATTCATATATAATTATACTAAGTAATATCTACGTGAATATATATATAGAAAAGGAATGAGGAATGTCGAATTAAATAAATAGACTTACTCATCTTTCGACATGAAATATATGTATCATAATACACTTTTGTATTATTTTATTTATTATCTTTATCTTGTCTTATAATTTGGATTTAATAAAATTTAATAAAGATTTTCTTACAAATTACCCCAAAATTCGTTATAATCCGATCCAACAACAGGGATTCTTAGTAAAACTAGGGATCCTCGAGAGATGTAGAAAGATGCAAGACTCTATGCCGATATTTGCTATAGTTGAATTATATATACACATCTAATGTAACAAGGGAGCATGAAATTTATTTTATTCCTTTTTCGGAAGAAATAATTCGCTTTTTTATTTTGTTTGATGGGGGTTCCTAATTACTAATCAGGAATATTGGTAAAAAAATTTCTCCGCATGATTCTTTCTACAATTAAATCTTATGTTACCAAAAAAAAAATCCATTCTTCGGATTTTTACTTTGATTCCTATAAACTAAATAACTACTTGTTCGTCACAAAAAAAATAATTCTTTTAAGTAAGGCTTTAATTTTTATTCGAGGGAAGGAAAGCGTGGAGCTGAAATAACTCACTCAAAACACCCTTTAAAGGATTACGTGGTACGATTAGATCGAATAAGCCCTTATGGAATAAATATTCAGCCGCCTGTGAACCCTCAGGGACTGTCTTATTCAATGTTTGTTCAATTACTCTTTTACCCGCAAATGCGATGTAGGCATTGGGTTCGGCAACAATGATATCCCCCAACATACCAAAACTAGCTGTCACCCCACCAGTAGTAGGAGATGTAAGGATTGATACATAGAATAATTTTTGATTTGATTGATAATCATATAAAGCGGAAGATATTTTTGCCATTTGCATCAAGCTCAAACTTCCTTCTTGCATGCGTGCTCCTCCAGAAGCACACACTAAAATAAGAGGTAAAATTTTATTGGTAGCATACTCGATCAAACGGGTGATTTTCTCGCCTACTACAGATCCCATACTACCCCCCATAAACTGAAAATCCATAACCCCAATTGCTACGGGAATACCATTTAATTTACCTGTGCCTGTTTGAATAGCCTCAGTTAATCCTGTCTTTCTTTGATAAGAATCAATACGATCTTTATAAGGTTCCTCCTCCGAATGAAATTCAATGGGATCCAAAGAGACCATGTCTTCATCCATAGGGTCCCAAGTACCCGGATCAATCGAAAGTTCGATTCTATCCGAACTACTCATTTTCAAATGGTATCCACATTGTTCACAAATATTCATTTTTGATTTCAATAATTTCTTATAATTTAATCCATAACAATTTTCGCATTGAACCCACAAATGCCTGTATTTTTGAGTTAGATCTAGATCATTAGAACTTTCTGTTCTAGTTAAATCACTTCCATCCGTGCTAGTTCTTATACAGGAACTCTCACTTTCACTACTATTTCCACCTTCACCACAAATGTAACTATAAATGTAACTGTCACTGTAATTGTGACTACCACTTAAAATGTAACTATCAATACAGATTTGAGCCCGAAGATAACTGTCAATGCAACTATTAATGTTATTATTCCAACTATATTTAGTATCATACATGTAACGATCATAGTGGGAATTATCACTGTTAGATACATTTTTTTGATAAATTGAGTTATGAAAACTATAAAAAGAACTTTCTAGTTCACTTACAAAAGAAGGATCGTTGTCAATCTCAAAAATTTGATTTTCAAT